ACTTAGATCGAGATATTGGACATAGAATGCCAATCTTTAAAATAAAAAATGTAAAAAAAAAGGAGTAATACACTGTGACATGACACGTTCACTAAAAAAAAACCCTTTTGTAGCTAATCATTTATCGGCAAAAATTGAAAAACTCAACACGAGGGAAGAGAAAGAAATAATAGTAACTTGGTCTCGGGCATCTACCATTATACCCACAATGATTGGCCATACAATCGCTATTCATAATGGAAAGGAACATTTACCTATTTATATAACGGATCGTATGGTGGGTCACAAATTGGGAGAATTTGCACCTACTCTGTCTTTTACGAGACATGCAAGAAACGATAATAAATCTCGTCGTTAAGTTCATTTCTTATACTTTATATACTTATATACTTATGTATTTGTATTTAATATACATATATACAATCTAAATATCTAAATATGTTATACAATATAAATAAATATGTATGCTATACGCAAAAAATGAAAAAAAAAGAAGTGTTTATCATTCATTGATAGGAGATATCATAACCTTATGATAAATAACTCAATTTCGGATAAAGAAATAAGAATTTTAGTTCAAAATATATGTAATATGTCTGTTTTCAAAGGGCGAAGAGTAATTGATCAAATTCGCGGGCGTTCATATGAAGAAACACTTATGATATTGGAACTCATGCCTTATCGAGCATGTTATCCAATTTTAAAACTGGTTTATTCGGCAGCAGCAAATGCTAGTCATAATATGAATTTGAAGGAAACTGATTTATTTATTAGTGAAGCTAAAGTTAATAAGAGTAGTTTTATAAAAAAATTAAGACCTCGAGCTCGAGGACGTAGTTATGGTATAAAAAGTCCCACCTGTCATATAACAATTGTATTAAAAGAAAAATCTAAATTTTTATTAGATAAATCTAAGATTTAGATTCGTTATCTTATTTATAGTCAAATATAATATATGGGTGGAAAAAAATATAATAGAAAAATATGGGACAAAAAATAAATCCACTTGGTTTCAGACTTGGTACAACTCAACATCATCATTCCTTTTGGTTCGAGAAACCAAAAAATTATTCTGTAAGTTTACAAGAAGATGAAAAAATAAGGAATTGTATTAAGAACTATGTACAAAAAAATAGGAGAATATCCTCGGGTTTCGAAGGAATTGCACGGATAGAAATTAAAAAAAGGATCGATTTGATCCAGGTCATAATCTATATTGGATTTCCTAATTTCTTAATAGAGGGCCAAACAGGAAGCATCGAAGAATTACAGGTAAATATACAAAAAAAATTGCATTCTGTGAACCGGAGACTCAATATTGCTATTACAAAAGTGGAAAAACCCTATGGGCAACCTAATATTCTTGCGGAATATATAGCTTTACAATTAAAAAATAGAGTTTCATTCCGAAAGGCAATGAAAAAAGCTATTGAATTAGCTGAACAAACAGATACAAAAGGAATTCAAGTGCAAATTGCAGGGCGGATCAACGGAAAAGAAATTGCACGTGTCGAATGGATCAGAGAGGGGAGAGTTCCCTTACAAACAATTCGCGCTAAAATTGATCATTGTTCCTATACAATTCGAACTATTTATGGAGTATTAGGCATCAAAATTTGGATATTTTGGGAGGAGCAATAATAGACTTTTATTTGTCTTTCCTTTCTATTCAGTGATAGAACAAAAAATCACAAACTTGTTCATTCTTTTTCCATTAAATCAAACAAAAATGAGCAATTCCAATTCTATAAGGTTGAATAAAAATTCGATTGACCATTTGTTAGAATTGCTATGCTTAGTGTGTGACTCGTTAATTTTTCTTTAGAGTTAAGAGTTGGGATTAAAAAAAAAGACTGACCCCTACTTAAACTTAATAAGTTACTTAAACTTAACTTAATAAGTATAATAAAAAAACTAATAACTAACTTATTGCTTCGTAGTATCAATATCCCAAGAAACAGTCACTATATGAGATGAGTGGATCAATCATATAGTTGCAGCAACTGCAACTAAAATCTTTTCTATAAAAAATCTTATTTATGGAAAAAATCTTATTTATGGGTTGGGTTGTGAAGCAAAAATAAAGAGATGTAGATAAATGGAAGGATGAGAGAAAGAAAGAACAAAAATATCAATGATATATGATTCCAATATGTATGGTCTATGAATTACCTCATAAAAGGCAATGTAATAAAGCATCAAAACTGAATAAATAATAAATATAAAATAATAATAAAATAAAGTGATATGAATAATAAAGAGCCTCGAGTTAATAAAAACTAAGTAGATTGACTCGAGAAGAGAAATTTTTTTGGGGAGCTCCATTGCAGAGTTCAGACTTAACCATTAATAGAGAAGCTATAGGAACGATGAAACCTGTGACTGCATAGGATTCTACTGAAAACAAATCCGAATAATTCATTGGGTGGGATGGCGGAACGAACCGAGAAAAAATGAATTTATTTCGAGAAGTCATGGATTGACCTAGAAATAACAAAAAGCAAAGAGTCAATATTCGCCCGCGAAACTTTAGATTACATTACAATATTTTGGCATCCTTTGAGAAGGGTCAAAAAAAGGATCATTATAAAAAAACATTATAAACATTATCTATAATCCATAAATATGCATAATAGAAACATTCTATCTGTATATCCCGTACATACATCTTCCTATATAACAAATTCAATATTGATAAATGTCTTATTGGATTATTTTTTCCGTGTGTATCTGTAATATGTCATATTAGTGAATCTTTTCATTCGCGAGGAGCTGGATGAAAGGAAACTTTCGTGTCCAGTTCTGCAGTAGAGATCGAATTAAGAAATGACCATCAACTATAACCCCAAAAGAACCAGATTTCGTAAACAACATAGAGGAAGAATGAAGGGAATATCTTGTCGCGGCAATCATATTTGTTTCGGCAGATACGCTCTTAAAGCACTCGAACCCACTTGGATCACAGCTAGACAAATAGAAGCAGGGCGAAGAGCAATGACACGATATGTGCGTCGTGGTGGAAAAATATGGGTACGCATATTTCCCGACAAACCTGTTACAGTAAGACCCGCAGAAACACGTATGGGTTCGGGGAAGGGATCCCCCGAATATTGGGTATCCGTTGTTAAACCAGGTCGAATACTTTATGAAATGGGTGGAGTATCTGAAACTGTAGCCAGAGCAGCTATTTCACTAGCTGCGTCCAAAATGCCTATACAAACTAAATTTGTCAGGATGGAGATGTAGAACTAAATGGTATATTGAGGATGAAAAAACAACTACAAGTTTATTTATTTCTGGACAGAAAATATTTCTTTTTTTCTTTCCTTCATCCTTTCCATTAAAATAACAGATTCCAATAAAATGATATGATTCAACCTCAAACCCTTTTGAATGTAGCGGATAACAGCGGAGCCCGAGAATTGATGTGTATTCGAATCATAGGAGCTGGTAATTATAGATATGCTCATATTGGTGACGTTATTGTTGCTGTAATTAAAGAAGCAGTGCCAAATATGCCACTAGAAAGATCAGAAGTAATTAGAGCTGTAATTGTACGTACTTGTAAAGAACTCAAACGTGACAACGGTATCATAATACGATATGATGACAATGCTGCGGTTGTCATTGATCAAGAAGGAAATCCAAAAGGAACTCGGGTTTTTGGTGCGATCGCTCGGGAATTGCGACAGTTGAATTTTACTAAAATAGTTTCATTGGCTCCCGAGGTATTATAAATAATACTAAATGAGACTATGATATATCAGAACATCTAAAATAGGATATATCAAAACATCTAAAATAGATCAAATTTAGTGGAGTAGTAGATGGTGTCTCACGCATATACTTTTTTTATAATATTAAAAATTAAACAAAATAAACAAAAAAATGAAAGAAAATAAAACAAACAAAAAAGAGAACATGTTAATTATATCAAAATTAGAAGGCACCAATAATTATAGTTCGCCATGGGTAGGGACACTATTTCCAATATAATAACTTCTATAAGAAATGCTGACATGGATAAAAAAGGAACGATTCGAATAGCATCTACTAATATTACCGAAAATATTGTGAAAATACTTCTACGAGAAGGTTTTATTGAAAACGTTCGGAAACATCAAGAAGGTAACAAAAATTTCTTGGTTTTAACTCTGCGACATAAAAAGACTAGGAAAAGAATACATAGAACTATTTTAAAGTGTATCAGCCGACCTGGTTTACGAATTTATTCCAACTACCAACAAATTCCTAAGATTTTAGGTGGAATAGGAATTGTAATTCTTTCCACTTCTCAAGGTATAATGACGGATCGAGAAGCTCGACGAGAAAAAATTGGAGGCGAACTTTTGTTATATATATGGTGATCCTCCTCCGGTATCCTAATTTTATCTCTAACTTCCTATTTTATAGAGAAGAAAAGTTAATTATATAACTTTTCCTCCATTAGTTGATACTTCAAGGAGCTTACCTGGAATGAAAGAACAAAAATTGATTCATGAAGGTTTAATTACTGAATCACTTCCCAACGGTATGTTCCGGGTCCGCTTAGATAATGAAGATGTAATTCTAGGTTATATTTCGGGAAGGATCCGCCGTAGTTTTATACGGATACTACCGGGGGATAGAGTCAAAATTGAAGTAAGTCGTTATGATTCAACCAGGGGACGTATAATTTATAGACTTCGAAACAAAGATTCGAACGATTAGATAATTTTTTAAGCATTCCTTTCATTTTCATGACGATACAATTAAAAAAATGCAAGAGACTTATTTTCTTCCAAGGAATAGAGAATAGATTCAACATTAAGGTAAGGAATAATAAATATGAAAATACGGGCTTCCGTTCGTAAAATTTGTGAAAAATGCCGACTGATCCGTCGGCGCGGACGAATTATAGTGATTTGTTCCAATCCGAGACATAAACAGAGACAAGGATAACCCTTTCAAAAAAACTTTTTAAAATAAAGGAAGAACAAAAGGGGGGATTTCTTTTAACA